AGTTGAAGAGAAATATCCCAATACATGTCTTATTTTTTTTTCAATAATCCATATTTGTAGCAATGAAATACTAGTGTTCCTACCCCAAGTGATAGATGATTGATTACAAGATGGTATATATTCTTTATAAAGGACCAGAAATACCTTGCTTACGTATCATTGGGAAGTGCATTAACATAAATACGGCGGTAAGAAGAGGTAATACAAAAGTGTGTAAACTATAAAAACGAGTCAAAGTGGATTGTCCTACACTAGCACTTCCGCGTAATAACTCTACCAGAGGCGAGCCTATTACAGGAATAGCGTCTGGTACGCCTGTTACAATTTTTACTGCCCAATAACCAATTTGGTCCCGAGGTAAGGAATAACCAGTTACACCAAAAGATGCGGTCAATACACCCAAAACCACACCTGTAACCCAAGTCAATTCACGAGGTTTTTTAAAGCCGCCGGTGAGATACACGCGAAATACGTGCAGGATCATCATTAGGACCATCATACTTGCCGACCATCGATGAACTGATCGGATTAACCAACCAAAATTAGCTTCAGTCATTATATATTGAACAGAAGCAAAGGCCTCCGTAACCGTCGGACGATAATAAAAAGTCATAGCAAACCCGGTAGCTACTTGTACTAAAAAACAAGTAAGCGTAATTCCCCCTAGACAATAAAATATGTTGACGTGAGGAGGAACATATTTACTAGTTATATCATCGGCAATTGCCTGAATCTCAAGACGTTCTTCGAACCAATCATAGATTTTATTGAGATAGGTAAATCAAGGGGACCCCCCCGGAGAACCGTATATGAAAATTTCATCTCGTACGGCTCAAACAGAAACACCCAAATACTAGTTCTAACGGATGTGTGTAATATAAAGTTTGAAATTTATTAATTCTATGATTTATGATTCAATTTTTTTTTGAAGATACTAAAGAATAAAAATCCGAAAGCTCTTCTTTGTGGTTATAATGCCAAAAAATCAAGTTGGCTCATTCGTCTATATATTGATCGTTATAGGCCTCTTGAATCTTCTATTTACCTATTTTCTTTGGTGTTATTTATATGTAATGCGGCTTTACTGCTGTTTTCGTTATTATTGATAGGAATTCTCTTGTTAAGACCCTATGAATTGATTAAAACCTCAGATTCATACTAAAACCACGATGATTCAATAAAACCCTTTCAAACTAAGTCTAAGTCCCAAAATTCCCTGAGTAAGAACCATTGGATCATCACTTATTCAATGAATAGATATAATGACTAAAAATCCAAACCAAAGAAACCTTTGTTTTGTCCTTTGATCAAAATAAGCATAAACGAAAGTTTGAAAGAATAAAAAAATTTCTATTTATAACTTCTAACTCTTTGAAAAAATTTTTTGAAGTCCGGACACGAGGTCTGACTTTTAAGTATGAATCATAGTTCTAATAGTAATCTATTTCATATATTCCGTGCTCCAGATACTAGAATGAATATCCGACGAAGTAAAACCATCTCTATCAAGATGACAGACCCATTCTCTGTACTATCCATAGGATCATTTATACCAAGTCACACACTCATATTCCGGAAATACAGAAACAAAGAAATTCCACGGTCAAACTACCAAAATAGAATGGGATAAAAATCAGAAACCTAAACGCTTCACTCTTTGTATTGAAAAAGCCAGTTAATGGTTCTTGTGAATCTAATTCATTGAAATTCCATCCAGTAAAATGGAAGAATTATAAATCTCCAAAATAATAGATAGGAATATCGCGAATAGAGCCATTGCGAGACCCATCAAAGGAGTAGTTCCCCACCCAGGAGCTACTTTACCATATTCTGAATTCAATGGTTTCAATAAACTCCCCGCATTAGTTCGTTTTGGGCGGCCAGATCTAGAACTACCTTCAACGGTTTGTGTAGCCATAATATTTTATATTCAGTAAGATCTGTTGACTTTGTATACCATTCCGTTGTAAATAAATGATCTTATCATAGATCCATTGTGGTCTTAAAACTTTATAATGTCTTAAAACTATATAATCATGGAAACAGCAACCCTAGTTGCCATCTTTTTATCTGGTTTACTTGTAAGTTTTACTGGGTACGCCTTATATACTGCTTTTGGGCAACCCTCTCAACAACTAAGAGATCCATTCGAGGAACACGGGGACTAGTTGAAGTACGGATCCTCCCAATATTGGGAGGATCCGTACTTCAATTGAGATAATGACAAATCATTTCACCTTTTTAGTTGGAACTTTAGGCGGTTCTCGAAAAAAGATAGCGAAAAAAATTATTCCTAGAGTTGAGACTAAAAGGAATGTATAAACCAATGCTTCCATAGATTCGATCGTGGTTTACAATTATAGCTTCCATACCTGTTTATTTGGGATCGTCTCCCGGATAAATAAAGAACAAGAGTCAAAGAAAAGGCAGTGATTCAAATCAAGATTTATCTGGTACCCCATCTAAAAATCACAAAAATAAAATAAAAATGAAAAGTAACAAGTAACAAAGCATATTGTATCAGACTACTTGTCTTCTTGTAGTTGGATCTCCAAGTTTTTGGAATGCTCCAAATTCCACTTGAGCATCTAAATCTGGATCAATACCAGCAAAAACATCTCGAAACAAGGTTCTAGCACCATGCCAAATGTGTCCGAAGAAGAAGAGCAAAGCAAACGAAGCATGTCCAAAAGTAAACCAACCCCGTGGACTGCTACGAAAAACACCATCGGATTTCAAAGTAGCACGATCTAATTCAAAAATCTCACCCAATTGAGCACGTCTAGCATATTTTTTCACAGTAGCGGGATCGCTATAACTGACTCCGTTGAGTTCGCCGCCATAGAACTCGACAGTTACACCTACTTGTTCGACACTATATTTAGATTCCGCCCTTCTAAAAGGAACATCGGCTCTAACAATTCCGTCTCCGTCTACCAAAACAACCGGAAATGTTTCAAAAAAAGTAGGCATACGACGTACAAAAAGTTCGCGCCCCTCTTTATCTCTAAAGATAGGATGTCCTAACCACCCAACAGCTATTCCATCCCCGTTGTCCATTGAGCCCGCTCTGAATAACCCCCCCTTTGCCGGATTATTGCCGATGTAATCATAAAAAGCTAGTTTTTCGGGAATTTTAGACCAAGCTTCAGATAAACTTTGATTTTCAGCCAACCCAGCACCAATTCTTCGATATATTTCTTGTTGGAAGTATCCTTGATCCCATTGATAACGAGTGGGACCAAATAATTCAATCGGGGTAGTTGCTGAACCATACCACATAGTTCCAGCAACTACAAAAGCGGCAAAAAAGACAGCAGCAATACTACTGGAAAGGACGGTTTCAATATTTCCCATACGTAATCCTTTGTATAGGCGTTGAGGTGGACGTACACTAAGATGGAATAGACCCGCCAATATGCCCAAGGTCCCTGCTGCAATATGATGAGAGGCTATTCCTCCCGGAACAAAAGGATCAAAACCCTCCACACCCCACGCTGGATTTACGGATTGTACCCTTCCAGTTAGTCCATAAGGATCGGACACCCATATTCCAGGACCATACAATCCTGTTACATGAAATGCACCAAAACCAAAGCAAGCCACCCCTGATAGAAATAAATGAATTCCAAAGATCTTAGGCAAATCCAAAGAGGGTTTTCCTGTACGTTCATCAGTAAATATTTCTAGATCCCAATACACCCAATGCCAGATAGCTGCCAAAAAGCACAAGCCCGAAAACACAATATGTGCCCCGGCCACACCTTCGTAACTCCAAATACCCGGATTCGTTACAGTACCCCCTGTGATACTCCAACCGCCCCATGAATTGGTTATTCCTAAACGAGTCATGAAGGGTATAACGAACATACCCTGTCTCCACATTGGATCAAGAACAGGATCAGAAGGATCAAAAACTGCTAATTCGTATAGAGCCATCGAACCGGCCCAACCAGCAACCAGAGCTGTATGCATTATATGGACAGAAATCAAACGACCGGGATCATTCAATACGACGGTATGAACACGATACCAAGGCAAACCCATGGAAATACCCCTTTATCAATGAAAAATAGACACAATGTAACTTTATTGCATTGGAAAAAACTATGCTGTGGACCCTCTTTTTAGTGGATTATCTTGGGGAAAGAATTAATATTTGTTTGATTTGTTTGATTCTTTTCAATTACTTTTAGTAATAATGAAACTATTTTGTTCGTAGGAACAAAAAGAAGCAGATCTATTCTACACCCGATAAGTACCAATACGCAATGGTAGGGGGTTGATACCATTTTATATGAGTGAATGCATATATATATTTGTTCATCATTCAAAGGACTTATTTGTAATAATTTTCCTTTATTCATTTTGTCTTCTTTATCTTTTTTTATGAACTTAGTCAATCTATGGATAAAATATGATAAAGGCCAATATTAGTAGGACACTAAATCCATTGTTACGCTTTCACATCAAAGTGAGATATAGTACTTAATTTTTCTTTTATTTAATGCCTATTGGTGTTCCAAGAGTACCTTTTCGAAGTCCTGGAGAGGAAGATGCATTGTGGATTGACGTATAGTGCGACTTGTCAGATATATTGGGTCATATGGTATTTCCCCATTCTCTTCCCCGATCGAGATATCCTCCCCTTCGCCCAAGAAAGATTGATTGAATTATCAAAAATTTGGAGCGTGAAGTTCAATTAGATCCATTTTTTCGGGAGGGTATACAGATTAATATTATTAATTAGAATAATTTATGGTTATCTTGGTTAGGCCAATAAAATGAAGTATCCAGGCTCCGTTTAGAAAAAAACCGGTAATAAATCTATTTATGATTCCTATTTCTATCATATTCTATTTCTTTATATATTTATAATAGAAGTGATCTCAAACTGTTAATCAATCGAGTAATATGATGAATGCATTGAATATCTGTTGTAAGACATGAAATAAATTGTAAAAAGGAAGTCGTAGCAAAAGGACGTGGTATTGGGGCATTTGTCATATATGTGCAAATCCAAATCGGGCGGATCTTTACTCGGAGTAGAGCATAAACCTAAAAAAATTGAAGAAGCCCATTCAGGAACAAGAAAATTACATCGCGATTGAGATTGTATCTCGATGAAACAATACATCAATGAAAAGTTAGTTAGATAAATTTAGTAATTTTTTTTTATAGATAAACAAAACAGGCCAAAACCCATCTTTTTTTAAAAATGAAAGAAAAGCCCCTTTTTATAAGTTAAAAGCCTGGTATGAAAAAAAAAAAAAAAGAAAGCGCTAGAATCTACATCTACACATTGATTCTTTTTTTTTTTCGTTATTTTTGTTGAACCGTATGCATCAAAAGGTGCATGTACGGTTTCTAAGGGATACAACTTTATCCCAATCAACCGACTTTATCGAGAAAGATTACTTTTTTTAGGCCAAGGGGTTGATAGCGAGATCTCGAATCAACTTATTGGTCTTATGGTATATCTCAGTATAGAGGATGATACCAAAGATCTATATTTGTTTATAAATTCTCCTGGCGGATGGGTAATACCCGGAGTAGCTATTTATGATACTATGCAATTTGTGCGACCAGATATACAGACAATATGCATGGGATTAGCCGCTTCAATGGGATCGTTTATTCTGGTCGGAGGAGAAATTACCAAACGTCTAGCATTCCCTCACGCTTGGCGCCAATGAGTTTTTTATTTGATTTGAGAGAAAAAAGAAGACTATGCCTTCGCGCTATATGAAATATGAATATTAAGTAATAATAGCATGGCACTTCGAATTCGATATGATAAATTTTTTTAACCCTTAAATTATGTATCGAAAGAGTAGTATGAGATAAAAGGTATTTCCGATTTTATCTAATCTATCGGGAGGCCTATTTCAGCGTCACAAACTTTTTTGTTTTCACGCCGGGAGGCTCTTAACAATATTTAGGTTATGAAAGAATATGAAAATAAAAAAAATCTTGTTTTTTTATTTGAAAAAAAAAAAAAAGAAACTTTGGGATTGCTAAATAACAGACGAAATAAATATATAAAGCAACGGAGCCATCATAGTATTTTTTTTTGAACTACTCCAAAAACAAAAAGAAGGGTGGTTATTGGATCATTTACCAACCCGAGTCTGATAGACCCTATATTAAATTTATTTGATATTTAAGTAAGGTAAAAACGAATTCCATTATAGAGCCGTATGCAATGCGTAAAAGATGCCTGTACGGTTGTTCAATTATATATTTTATTATTCTTTATCTCTTCACCTTATCATCATGCGAAATAGAATAAACATTTATTATGTTATATCATCAGGGTAATGATCCATCAACCTGCTAGTTCTTTTTATGAGGCACAGACGGGAGAATTTATCTTGGAAGCGGAAGAACTTTTGAAGCTGCGCGAAACCGTCACAAGGGTTTATGTACAAAGGACAGGCAAACCCTTATGGGTTGTATCCGAAGATATGGAAAGAGATGTTTTTATGTCAGCAACAGAAGCCCAAGCTCATGGAATTGTTGATCTTGTAGCGACTGAATAAAAAAGAAAAAATAACAAAAATTTCAGACGAATTGGTGATTTGAGATTTTATCTTCTTATTTTCTCTTCTTACTTCTTACCGGATTTAATATTCTATTCATTAATCTATTAATATAGAAATAAAATAATTCATAATCATCCGGTTAAGATCGATCTAAACCAGCCCATTATGTATATGATTCAATATGCCAACTATTAAACAACTTATTAGAAACACAAGACAGCCAATCAGAAATGTCACGAAATCCCCCGCTCTTGGGGGATGTCCTCAGCGACGAGGAACATGTACTAGGGTGTATGTGCGACTCGTTCAGATCATGGGCTAGGACAAAAGAAAGAAAACAATTGATCCAGTATCAACGATCAGTACCAGTGAATAGACTAGAATGGAAGAACTCCATTCAATATCTAAAAATCAAAAAGATCTATCCTTCTATTGTGGTATCAAATGTATGGTTTCCGTTGGTGCAAATCCAATCAACTCCGTTTTAAATTTAAGATGAGAAAGAATTCTCCATTGATAGCAAATGATATCCATTAAGCAGGGGAAATACTATTTTAAAAAGCAGAAAAATTATGCCTTACTCTTGCAAGAACGGACTAACAGGGTCAGCTACTCAGCAAATCTTCATAATTAAATACCGTTACTGTATAAGTGGATCTCATTGTGAAAGACCTCGTACTGGATAATTATGGGTAGAGCCAAAGAGTGTGAACTGTACAAGTTAACAATAACATTGATTAAATGAAAGAAGGGCTCCGGTGTATAGAGAGGACCTCACCGTTTAAGAAGTAACCATAGAAACGATGGAACCCACTATATCCATTTATATTTACTACTTTTATGTGTTTTTGATACCTAATATCAATACAATTTTTTTCTAGGCATTTCACCTAGAAAAAAAAAATCGTGGTCGGGAAGGTTATAGTAGCAAAAGCCATTGGAATTTAAATTTTATACATTGGAAGAATCCGTTTTGTTATTAATAGACTAGGATACGGGAAGGGAATAACTGAAAGAAAGGAAATCGATTAGTTATTCATCAAAGTTTCATTTATTCAATGACCAGAATTAAACGAGGGTATATAGCTCGAAGACGTAGAACAAAAATTCGTTTATTTGCATCAACCTTTCGAGGGGCTCATTCAAGACTTACTCGTACTATTACTCAACAGAAAATAAGAGCTTTGGTTTCGGCTCATCGGGATAGAGGTAGACAAAAGAGAGATTTTCGTCGGTTGTGGATCACTCGGATAAATGCAGTAATTCGCGAGAATAAAGTATACTTCAGTTATAGTAAATTTATACACAATCTGTACAAGAGACAGTTACTTCTTAATCGTAAAATACTTGCACAAATAGCTATATTAAATAAGAGTTGTCTTTATATGATTTCCAATGAGATCATAAAATAAAGAGATTGTCAGGAATCCGTTGGAATAGTTTAAATGGAGTTCCCTGGAGAATGAACTCTGGGAAGGTAGAGTAGAAATTAGTATGATAAAATATGATAAAGTCATCAAAATGAAGAAAGCCGTTAAATAAAAAATATTTATTCCTCTTCTCCCATTTTTTTTTCTTACGACAGGACATTTCGATTTTACGATTTTTCGAACAAAAAAAAACGTCAATCCGCATTTGAGTTTGGATTGGAATTTTCTTTTGATTCAATTCAATTGAAGAGTCAACCTATTTTTTTCTGGTTCTAAGACCAGCAGCTCTAGCGGTTGACTCGCTTCTTTCAAATTGTTTCTCATTATTAAGAAAAGGTAACGGAGATAAAATACGAGCTTGTTTTATAGCAATAGTAATTAATCGTTGTTGTTTTAAGGTCAATCTATTCACCCGTCTAGATAATATTTTTCCTTGTTCGCTAATAAATCGACTAATTAAACTCATGTTTCTATAATCAATTCGATCCCCCGATTGGATCGGAGGCAAACGCCTACGAAAAGATCGCTTAGATTTAAGAAAGATTCGCTTGGATTTATCCATGGTTTGTTTATTCCTTATCCTGAAAATCCCAATCCTATTTCTTAATTCTACATCATCTTTGATCCGATCGAAATAGGATTTGGTTTGTTTCTATTTATTTGTTTATATTTAAATAAATTAAAAAATAAATTTAAATAAATTATATATATATTGTTATATATAATATGTAATTTTTCATCTTCCTTGGAAGACTGACACACGGGCGATCGGTTCGATCTATTTCTTTATCTCCCCATGAATCGTATGTTTGTAACAACAGGGACAGAATTTTCTCAATTCCAATCGACTAGGCGTATTGTGTCGATTCTTTTGAGTAATATATCTGGAAATGCCCATTGATTCCTTATTAACACGATTTCGAACACAACTGGTACATTCCAAAACAACCGTTACTCGGACATCTTTACCCTTAGCCATGAACCTCCTTTGGTTTTTGATTCACTCAATTCTTTAATTTTCCGACCCGAAGCAAGGAAGAAGAAAGGACACAAAAATAGAAGCAGGTAACTCGAAATCAAATTATGAAAGAAATATTTTGTTGCAATCAATATAGTAATAAATAATAAGTAATATAATGATTTCTAACTATATTTATAATTTTTAATTGCCGTACAGTATTTCATTTTCAGTTAAGTATCTTGTATGATATTGTTGCCCCAACCACCGCATTTCCATTCTATTATTAATTTAATTTGAGCCTGAGCCCGAGTTCATAGTTTCACTGAGGGTGAAACCGCTTTTTCTTTGTTTTTTTTTTTTTTTTTTTAGAAAGAATAAGTAAAAAAAGAAAAAACAAAGAAAAAAAGAAGGGAGGGGTAGGGATTAGTTACAGATATTTGATTGTATCTCTAATCTTCTTCCCCCTTCCCATATCAATAGCTAGAATGAAAAAAAGGGGAATATCAACGCATCCGGAAAAAAACGATTGATCTCTATCAATAAACCTGCTAAAGACCCGAACCATAGAGTACTTACTACCGGTGCCACGGAGAGATATGTTTTTAGATCTCGCATTTTAAAAACTCCTCTTTCTGTATTCGTTATTGTAATTTTATTGTAATTTGTAATACATAATGGTAATACATATATGACCGGATGTGTATATGTAGTTAATGACTTACCACTTGTACGAGGAGTTCCTAATTCAAATTGAAATGTACAAAATAGATATTTATTAAAAGAAAAAAATACGTCCATTTCCGCCTTAAATTCCTAAAAAATATTAATTTTTTGTGGTAGATTTCATATTTATTTCATACTTTATATAAGTCTTTTACCATATTATATGTTTGTTATATGATATATGAGACCAAAAGGAAGAAGGAAGAAATGATAAGATAGTTTGTGTATATCAATGTAGGAAATAAAGATGTGGAAAACAAGACAGGGATTCTCTACAATGACACTGTAGACCAATTGAAAGGGATGTAGCGCAGTTTGGTAGCGCGTTTGTTTTGGGTACA